CTGCCCAAAAGAAAAACCGCCTGGAAGTCCGAGGACCTTTAGTACCGTACCCTACCCCCGAACCAGCAGCCTTCGCGCCAAGCAAGACCGCCCTTGTCCCTTTCCTTTCTCCATTCCGCCCCCTTCTTTCTTCCAATAGAGTCTAAGGCAAAGCAAAAGGGGTTCGTATGCCTACTTTACCTACTTGAGGGAACGAACTTTGTTTCGTTTCCGGACTTATGGATTGGATTCAGTCAGCGTCACGACATAGTCAAGAAGGAGTGGCGCTTTGGTTACCGGCGAACGCTTCCAAAGGCGACCCTCTCGAGTTTCCGGCTGTTTCCTAGATTGAAGTAGCCTTTCGTCGCCCTACCAAACGAAAGAAGTCACTATCAAACAGCCCCCCCAACTAGTCGTATGGGGTGGGGTGCTTGTGGTAAGCTGCCTTGGATATGAGGAATTCCTAAAAAAAGGTATTTGACGAAGATCTTTCTATCAATAGATAGGATTTAGTGTTCGATATAGGGGATAGGATCCATCTGCTCTCTCTCAAAAAAATGGGGAGGGGGCAGATATAACGATATACAAAAAATCGGGAGATGATAAAGGATGCATAGACATCTAAGGGGATGCCTATTCTATTCCTCTTTTTTTTTTTTTATAAGGCGGAATGCCCGCCAAGTTCAGATAAGGGAATGCTTTCCCCAACCATTAAGGGAAAGGCTCGACGAAGGGAGGGGGAAGGAAAACGCTTTCGGAGATAGAGATTTTATTTGTTTTTCATCGAAAACGAAGAAGGCCGAGGATGGCCTACGGTGCGTATTATCTGAGGGGAACACGCTTTTTCGACCGCGGTAGTATGATTGCCGGGCCCTCTCCTCGTTCCGCCCGCTGGCCTATTGGGATAGCAGCCTTCGGGCTTTGCCTGCCTTTTTTTTTAATTCCGGCTCGGCCCGGGAAAGCGCTGGCAACAACAGAAAGGAAGGGGTCCATGTAGCTGCTGCGCCCGCCCCCTTCTGGGCAGCAGGTTCGGCATCTACTAGAAAAGAGAGAATCCGCTTCAGATAACCACTCCTCTGCTAGGCAGCGTGTGGAATGGCCGAGAGCGGACCTTTTTGGATATATAATCCAAGTCGAGAGTGGAGTTACGGGAACAGCCGTCTGATGGAAAACTACTTTCACGTTCGGTTCAGAGAGCACTTTTTTCGTTGAGAATTCCTCGTTCCCTTTCGTGTAAATTCCCCTGCAACGAATTAAAAACTTGCGGGGCCCTCTCTATTTCCCTCTCTCGAGCCCCGAAGAAAACCCCCTCCCCTTCGGACTCCACATCTCTTTTGACTCTATATATGTGGGCACCTGATATCTATGAGGGTTCACCCACCCCGGTTACAGCATTCCTTTCTATTGCGCCTAAAATATCTATTTCTGCAAATATTTCACGTGTTTCTATTTATGGTTCCTATGGAGCTACATTGCAACAAATCTTCTTTTTCTGCAGCATTGCTTCTATGATCTTAGGAGCACTGGCCGCCATGGCCCAAACGAAAGTAAAAAGACCTCTAGCTCATAGTTCAATTGGACATGTAGGTTATATTCGTACAGGTTTATCATGTGGAACCATAGAAGGAATTCAATCACTACTAATTGGTATCTTTATTTATGCATTAATGACGATAGATGCATTCGCCATAGTTTTAGCATTACGGCAAACCCGTGTCAAATATATAGCGGATTTGGGCGCTCTAGCCAAAACGAATCCTATTTCGGCTATTACCTTCTCCATTACTATGTTCTCATACGCAGGAATACCCCCGTTAGCCGGCTTTTGTAGCAAATTCTATTTGTTCTTCGCCGCTTTGGGTTGTGGGGCTTACTTCCTAGCCCCAGTGGGAGTAGTGACTAGCGTTATAGGTCGTTGGGCGGCCGGAAGGTTGCCACGAGTAAGTCAGTTTGGGGGACCGAAGGGTGCACCGGGCACGTAGCTTATCGAATCCAGTTGCGACACGGATGGGAATGCATGCTACGAAAGATAGAGTCGAGTCTGATACATCAAACGTCTAGTCAATATCCTTCTATGAGTCCACAATCACTACACGAGATGAACCTTGGTTTGGTGAATTGAAGTTGACCTTAGGTGTAATAGGGACTACCAGTTACTGTGCGCGATCGTATACTGAGGTGCTCCCCGCCGGTTGTTGGAACGACGCAAGATGAAGGGCCAAAAAGTACAGTATAAATAGGGGGTTACAAATTCTCCATCTCATTGGGGGCGGAAAACGAATAGACATCTCGATGTGATACAGCCTTTTCTATTTTAGTTGGTAAAGAACGGCGAAGTCCATCCGAACCGTCCAATGAAGAATAAAGAGGAGAGAAAAGCGCCAATGGCACGCGAAGCGAATGCGGAACGGGCACGGAGAAAAATAAGTGTGGAGGAGAAGCAGCCGAGCTCATTCCCTTCGCTTCCTGGGCCCAAAGCAGTGCAGTCTTTCCTGGCCAAATCAAGGATTTGGGGCTTCTTGCTACGCATATAAAAAAATCCATTTTTTCTTTTAGTAATATATATATGAATAGAAAGATAGATCCATCCAGATTTTTATATCTAAAAAAGAATCGATTTCATTCAACGTTTGATTCAAAGAACTGCGCTTAGCCCCCCCGCTCATGAAACGGCTCTGCTGCAATGGATGGCAGAGGGTCCGTAGTACCAAAAGTGCTGGAGTGATCCAGTAGCCGGGAAGGGGCCTAGAAGTGCCTACTACTATACCACACTACACTTGGCTCTACACATTTACAGAGCTAACCCAGAGCTAAGGGGGCTTCAATCCTTATTCCTTATCCCCCCTTATTCAGGGGGAAGAGTAGAGCCTCGAGAAGCACTGTTGAGAGGAAGAACCTTGGCTCCTCTTCATTCTCTACAGGGTTCCAACCCTTTCTTCAACATTAGGTGAGGGCAGAGATGGAAGAGATCGAACACGGGCAAGCTCGCTTTCCTTTTTGGGGATGGAGAAAGTGGACAAAACAGACTCGCATTTCCCAGTCGGGTTCCTTTTTCGTCTCGCATTTCTCATAGAACAAATATGGGAAAAGAATCATATTGAAAACGTTCCTAACCGTAGAGCCGTGCATTGTAAGTGATCCGAACCCGCCCGGAGTGAGCCTCCCATAGAGGCAAGTGAAGTTGGTGAGCCGTATGATGGGCAACTATCTCCTGCGGTTCGGAGAGGACTCAGCTGTTAGTTAGAACCCCCTTGGTTTCGGGGTGGACCCTTTCACTCTATTTTATTATATACGCTTAGCGAAAAGAATGTTTTTTGATACACCTAGGACATGGATTCTATATGAACCAATGGATCGTGACAAGTCGTTACTACTAGCAATGACTTCCTCTTTCATTACTTCATCCTTTTCATATCCCTCTCCCTTGTTCTCAGTTACTCATCAAATGGCACTCAGTTCATATCTTTAAGTTCGATCATTGACAAGGTTCAAAGAAAGGGTGGCCATTGAAAAATAATCGATTCCAAACCACAATGCATCACCTGAAATTGCTAATGTAATATAGTATTCGACAACATTCTTCAAATCTAGCTACGTTTTTTCAGACGGAAGGCCGCCCTACTAAAGATAAGGGATTCAAGCCGTATTAGTTTTGATTAGCTGTCCGGAGTAAGTATTGGCTGTTGGCATGTCCGAGCTAAGATTGGTTGAGGCGGGTAAAGACGGTTGCGTAGCTTACTTGGTAAAGGACTTCTTTAGTTTAGCGGTCATGGATCGATTCTAGGTGGTTAACTTGTATACCCGAGTTCACGTTCTGATCTAGCAAATCGACTTTTCCCATAGTTTTGGACAAGACAGGTGGGAACCTGGAGGTAAAGCCTCTGTTAAAGCAATCGGGCAAATGCTAGTATACTAGCTTACTAGCTTTAGTAGCTTGTGTACTAGCCTGTTAAAGGAAGCAGGGGTACGCGGATTTGGGATGCTAACTAAGTAGACGCGTAAGCGAGGTGCGAAAGCAGGCGGGCAACAAGTGGATCGGGCTACCGGTTTATTTGCTCGTTAGGCTTTCCTGTTCGAGCAGGCATAGGAACAGTTAAGCCAGCATAGAGCAAAGCTCAACCAATGGGCTATTTGCTATAGTTCAAAGCCCTGTTCATAGAAGGTCCGGAGACATGAGAAGGTGGTTTACTTACTTGCTGCTTTTAAGAGTCTAGCTGCTGTTCCAAAGCTTTCATGCGGGAGAACGAGATGCGAACAAGGGGCAAAGGAGCAGATCAGGTTGTTTACTTACTTTTGTACTAGCGTGAGGCGTTAAAGGAGTACTTTATTTGGGCTGCTAAGTAGAAGTAGAAGCTATAGGCGAAGGCTTTCGCGCCTTGCTGTTAAGTAAGGTGGAAGCTAGCTACTTGCTTGTTAAAGGTGCTTGCCCGCGGCTATTCGTAGATCTCCCTATAGCCGATTGTGTTACTTTCAATCCTTAGTATTAGTAGCGGGTATTAGGTGAGAGGGCGCCTATCTCATAGCTGTTACTGTGCTTTCCGGATACCTTTCCATGCTTTAACAAGCCAGCTACGCACCTTGCGCTTAAAAGCAAGTAGCTTTTATTTGGGAATAGGCTGTAAGTAAAGTAGTATGAGTTGAAGTGAAGGGCGCTAGTAAGTAATAATAAGTAGAGCGGAAGACTGTTGGCTGAACAAAAGACGTATGACTTGAGAAAGTCAGATCTCCGATCGGTTGTCGGGAAAAGGAGCTCCTATGGTACTTTAGAATAAGAATAATAGGGACTAATAGGAGAATGCAAATAATAGGTCCTTTTAGCCAAATCCAGGCGTAGCTAGGCAGCTACTCTCTAGCTTCCAGCTATTCTTCCGGACTTGAAGCCAAGTAAAGGCAGCTTGCTGTTGAGTTATAGTCTTGGACTTAGGCGGGGAACCTCAGTTAAACAAACTAGTAATCTAATCAGTCATCTAATCTTAGGCTTCGCTACCTGACTTATCAGCCAGCAAGTAAACAACCTTAACCCCCCGTAAGGAGTTGGCAGCGTTTCGAGCTAGGAGTTGAACCAAGGCCGCTATTCCGGACTTAGAGATAGTAGTTCCCAAGTATGATATGAAATAGGAAGGAATAGAGTAAAGGCCTTGTCCTACTCTAATACAAGTAAGTAGCTAACGCGACCTTAATCCCCTGAAGTAAGGATTTTGAAGCTCAGGAGCAAGAGTAACTGTAGTTGCGGGCCGTAACTGCGGGCAGTTCGAGTTCTAGTTCTTTACAAGACAGATGGGAACTGTAGCTAACAAGTGTGCCCTGAGTGGAATCCTACTTATACTCTTTCTACTATATTGGCAGGACGGGTGCCAAGTTATTAGTAGCTAGGCAGCTAAGCCAGTAGTAGCTCAGTTCAGGTCAGGGCATGAAGCTACAGGTTCTATTTGCGGTCGTGAGACAGAGGTCAGAGGCAACTTGTTATATAGGTAGCCGTGCGTGTTAATAGATCTTCTTCTATACTAGTAGTAGCAGTAGTGGGTGAATCGCTTTCTTAGGTAAGGTTTAGTTTCTTTATTAGAAGGATAAGCACGGTTATTGCTCTTTGTCCCAACATTCCGCCGGGGTAGGCTACTAACTTGCTCGTTAGAAGTAGTTAACGAACGGAAATAAGGCCATTTGATGTCTATAAGTGAAGATTGGATGGATGCCCGCTCCTTGGGTATGCTTTCAAAAGGGCTTTTTTCATACGTGCCGGTGTTCGTGGTCTGTTGGTTTTTCTGTTCTCGTGGGGGAAGGCGGGATTGGCGCATCTACAAGTTGAGAGTGTGCTCGGGCAAGTGGGCTAACCAGAACTACTAGTAACGGGATTTGCCTGCAATACGAGTAAGGGGAACTCTTGTTCGAGAACTTTAGCTAGGTTAGCTAGCTCAGCTTCTCCTATGGCTATTTGGATTAAGGAAGTAGGGTAATGCGCGGACAAAGAAGGCCTAATAAATGGTGAGTCGAATCAGGCGTGGCTGCCGTTCCAAGGCTTTTATGCCGCCGTTCAGGCCTTATTTAAGATAGGAGAATGAGGTTCAAGCAAGAGACTCCGGGTTTTGCCTAAGGCGAGTAGCAGACTCTGGTTTCAGTGCACGTGTGGAAGGCAACTCTGTTTAGCCAGCAAGCATAGGAAATGAATCCCCCGGGGGAACTTACTATTAATGCTAATCCATTAGTTCTAGCTCGAAGTTTGCCCTTAGTTGTCTCGAAGTTAGCTGCTTGGCATGAGTAGCTTGGCTTGCTCATGCGGAAATAAAGTAACCAGGGAATTCATATACTAATCTTCTAATCTAGCTAGAGAAGTTTTTTTGTTTATTTAAAAGTAGATCGGGAGTTCAGGCAGATGTTAAATTAGGGTGAGCTTGACTATTCTAATCTACAGGCCACTTAGCTAAACGAAATCCTGAGTATCGACTGTCGTGTGAGTCTCGACCAATGTGTAGCTGCGGTTATAAGTAACGGCATTCTCAGTTAAAATAACAGGATTCAAGCTTGCTTGTGTGTACGTGCTTGTTATAAGTAGATGTAGATGTGAAGGTGCCTAAGGAACCGCCCTAAAATACGTTGTTAGAGGCGTTGGCTATTCGTAGATCTGTTATACAGGCGATTTAGCTACTTTCTTTCAACCCTGAGTAGGTGGTATTAGGTGAGGGGATACACGCAGAACCGTTTAATTGTGGAACAAGCTACGCACCTTTGAGTTCTCGGGGTGAGGTGCGAAGCTAGTTCCCGAGTAAGTAGCTAAAAAGAGGGCAATCAAGCAAGCGATCGTAGGTACGCTATTTATTTATATAAGCAGATTGGTGTGGAACTAGATCCTCCGCTATAGTAACAGTTGTTGTGTAGCCAGGTTCACCTGCCCAATGCCAGAGATTCTGTTAGTGTTCCGTGTACTAAGTTACAAGACAAGAATGACTTTTTCAATCATCGTATAGAAGCCTAGTTTTGTGAGTGAGTGAAGAAGGGCCATAGAGCTTAGCCATGTGTAGACCGAAATGGTCTCGCGAAGCCGGTCACAACGGTTGGCTACGATCCTTTCCGACAGTTTAAGAGAACCAGACTTCAGGAAGGTATCCATAATGTATGCTCTAATTTTCTTATCGCTATCTTTTTGAAGCAGATAGTTAACAGTGCTCATTGTATAGACTAGTACGAAAAAAAAAAATGAAGTTCGAATGGAAAAAAAGGTTAAAGTGGTTGAAATTAAAAAACCACATCCCAACTCCCCCGACCCCTCCGAACATCCCGAACTTTTTGGCTGAAGTGGACCTGCCACAGGCACAGGCCGACGATTCGGCGAATGTTTTACGGGAAAAGGCAGCCGCGATTGTCGAAGCCTTCGCGAATATTTTTTCCAATTATTCCATTCATCGGGACCACGACACCTGGTTGGACGTGGCTCAAAAACTAGCACAAGGGATGAGCCCGGGAGAAATAGTAACCCGGGATGATCTCCATATGCTGGTCGACCAATTACAGAATCCCGGCAGTGAG